CAGGCTGGGCTCGCCACTTATAGGCGTTCTCGATTCGGGGGGGGTTTGCTCACACTTTGTAATAGCCTCAAAGGGGTTGCATCGATCACTTGCGGAGGCACGATGTATGGTGCAAGCCTCAAGAGTCCATGCATGTGCCCCCTCAGAGCGCGGATCAGTCTCTCGAATCGTCCCGTGGATTCGGCCATCTAAGCTCCTTAGAAACATACGCTCCAGTTTCCGTTGGCGAGCGTTGGGTTGGGCGAATGACCAGCCTGGGATGGCGTTGACTTGTGAATCGAGACGAGCCGCTTTGTATCAAGCGTGAGCAGGTTGTTTGGGGTTGGATCCTGGCATCCAACTATCTTCCCACAGAGCTCCCTCTGCAGTATTTTCGCCGCGGTAGCGTTTCACCACCCAGTTCGAGATGGATGGGTGTGGTTCCACTACGCCTAAGACACCAGGATGACAACCAAGGGGACAAGGCTGGATCACTGCTTTGAGTGATCTCAACCAGAGGCATGGGGTGGGTGTGGAGCGACTGTTGTGCCTTGTGTGTGATGATGTGAGCTGCGTGGTTGGATTCAAAGTCTCGGTCTGTTAGTATGCCTCTGCTGCATGCATCGCTGCACTTCCACATGGCAGCTATCGTGTGTTTTTCCGGCTAGTCTTGCCGTGACCTTATACAAGAGCACTCATCTTGAGGTGGGCTTCCTACTTAGATGCTTTCAGCAGTGATCCGCTCCGCACTTGGCTACCCAGCGTGTCCCGTTGGCACGAGAACTGGTACACCAGGGGTGCGTCCTTCCCGGTCCTCTCGTACTAGGGAAAGCTCCTCTCAATGCTCTAGCGCCCCCACCGGATATGGACCAAACTGTCTCGCGACGTTCTGAACCCAGCTCATGTGCTGCTTTCATGGGCGAACAGCCCAACCCTTGGGACGTACTACCGCCCCAGGATGCAACAAGCCGACATCGAGGTGCCAAACCTTCCCGTCGATGTGAACTCTTGGGGAAGATCAGCCTGTTATCCCTAGAGTAACTTTTATCCGATAAGCGACGGCCCTTCCACGCGGCACCGTCGGATCACTAAGGCCGACTTTCGTCCCTGCTCGACTTGTAGGTCTCGCAGTCAAGCCCCCTTTTGCCTTTGCACTCTCCAACTGATTTCCGTCCAGCCTGAGGGGACCTTTGCACGCCTCCATTACCTTTTGGGAGGCCTCTGCCCCAGAGAAACTGTCTGCCTGAGACTGTCTCAACGACCTCTGTGTGGGGCCGTTGGTTAGGATTTTAGCTCTTCCAGGGTGGTATCTCACTGCTGGCTCCTCGAGCTCCGGAAAGCCCGACTCTACGCCTCCCACCTAAGCTGCGCAGGAAGAGCCCAAACCCCATCCCAGGGAACAGTCAAGCTTCATAGGGTCTTTCTGTCCAGGTGGAGGTAGCCCGCATCTTCACAGGCAAGTCTATTTCACCGAGCCTCTCTCCGAGACAGTGCCCAAATCGTTACGCCTTTCGTGCAGGCCGGAACTTACCCGGCAATGAATTTCGCTACCTTAGGATCGTTATAGTTACAACCGCCGTTGACTGGGGCTTCGGTCGCCAGCTTCTCGCACTTCTATGAGAGGTGCAACCACCGACTTCCTTAACCTTCCAGCACTGGGCAGGCGTCAGCCCCCATACATCGTCTTGCGACTTAGCGGAGACCTGTGTTTTTGGTAAACAGTCGCTTGGGCCTGGTCACTGCGGCTCCCTTGCGGAGAGCACCCCTTCTCCCGAAGTTACGGGGCTATCTTGCCGAGTTCCTTGGAGAGAGTTGCCTCGCGCCCCTAGGTATTCTCTACCTACCTACCTGTGTCGGTTTCGGGTACAGGCTCTCTGGGCCTACGGAGTTCGAGCTTTTCTTGGAAGTTTGGCATAAGCCACTTCGATGACACCGCCGAAGCTGTGGCATCTAGTGCTCGGGCCTTGGCTAGGGGCATTGTCTCTACCCCCACTCGCCTTGGACCCTTGAACCGAGAACCATCACCCGGCTGGCTGAGCCTACTTCGTCCCTCGTTTCCAACCCAGAGAGGTACAGGAATCTTGGCCTGTTGTCCATCGACTGCGCCCTTCGGCCTCATCTTAGGCCCTGACTCACCCTCCGTGGACGAGCCTTGCGGAGGAACCCTTAGGTTTTCGGGGCAGTGGATTCTCACCACCGTTTGCGTTACTCAAGCCGACATTCTCACTTCCGCCTCGTCCACACCTGCTCTCGCTTGTGCTTCTCCCTAGAGCGGAACGCTCCCCTACCAATGTATGTATCATTCCACGGCTTCGGCAGACCGCTTGAGTCCCGTTCATTTTCGGCGCGAGAGCGCTTGATCAGTGAGCTATTACGCACTCTTTCAAGGGTGGCTGCTTCTAGGCAAACCTCCTGGTTGTCTCTGCACTCTCACCTCCTTTGCCACTTAGCGGCCATTTGGGGGCCTTAGCCGGTGGTCGTGGGCTGTTTCCCTCTCGACTACAGAGCTTATCCCCTGCAGTCTCACTGGCGAGCCGGATGCATTGCCTAGTATTCAGAGTTTGCCTCGATTTGGTACCGCTCTCGCAGCCCGCACCGAAACAGTGCTTTACCCCTAGACAGCCCGTTGGCTCACCGCTGCGCCTCAACGCATTTCGGGGAGAACCAGCTAGCTCCGAGTTCGATTGGCATTTCACCCCTAACCACACCTCATCCACCGATTTTTCAACATCGGTTGGTCCGGGCCTCCACTCTGTTTCACCAAAGCTTCACCCTGGGCATGGTTAGATCACTCGGGTTCGGGTCCATGAGCAGTGACCAATCAGCAGCCCTAGTAAAGGCTCGCTTTCGCTTAGGCTCCGTTTCCTTAACCGGGCCACTGCCCATAAGTCGCCGGCTCATTCTTCAACAGGCACGCGGTCAGAGGTTCAAGCCTCCTCCCACTGCTTGAAAGCTTGCGGTTTCATGGTCTATTTCAATCCCCGTCAGGGGTTCTTTTCACCGTTCCCTCACGGTACTGTTCGCTATCGGTCATCCAGGAGTATTTAGCCTTACAAGGTGGTCCTTGCGGATTCACACGGGATTACACGTGCCCCATGCTACTCGGGTCAAGGCTAAGCACGGGCCTGCTTTCGGCTACTGGACTCTCACCATCTGAGGTGCAGCACTCAACTGCTTCGCCTAGCAAGCCTCGCGCTCTATTGCCCTCCCACAACCCCGGTCAAACCGGTTTAGGCTGGTCCCGTTTCGCTCGCCGCTACTAAGGGAATCGCGTTTGCTTTCTCTTCCTCTGGCTACTAAGATGTTTCAGTTCGCCAGGTTGTCTCTTGGCTGCCTATTGATTCAGCAGCAAGTACTTGTTTGGGGTTTCCCCATTCGGGCATCTCCGGATCTCAGCCTGTGTCCAGCTCCCCGAAGCATCTCGTCGGTGACATACGCCCTTCCTCGTCTCTGGATGCCTAGGTATCCACCGCAAGCCCTTCTTCCTTTGAAGCCTCACCACAGGTGCGGCTCTCATCACACACAAGAGATACAATCAATAGCTCGTCCAAACAGGACCTTACAGGCGCACCCTTCCCAAACCACATCCCCTGGAGGTAAGCGGACTTGAACCGCTGACGTCTGCCACAGGGGGCACAACCGCTCCTACTACTATCACCCGATCCCGGGGATGTCAAGAGGCGTTCTCCTCCCCCTCCGAACACAGCCTGCCGCTCTCGCCGCACTGCGCTCTCCGGAAGAGACCTTCTTCTTCCTGAGGCCCTTGGCTCAAGCCACTGTGGCCCCTCTGTCGCCGGAGGCGAGTCTATTCAACCCCCTCGAAGCGATCCCGTTGTGACTGGTCTCACGGAGTGATGATGGACGGCCCACGATTGATCGCGTCTACACCAGCCAAATTGCTGGCCTCTTCTTGGGCTTGTCCACCGCTTTGCCTACAAAGGGGCAACGCGGTGCCCTTGTCCAGTGCTTGCAGCCCTGGGGAACCTGCCCATCCCACGTGCGATTCGTGTACGATGCCTTTAGACCTGGCCGCCTTGCAAAGGGTCGCTTGCTGAGAAGCACCCCCTATCATCCTACTCTGCTCCTTACAAATGGACTTGCTTGAAGCCTACGTCATGCTCTTGTCCCCCTAGCCGGTGTGGCAAGGGGTAAGACGTGAGTTTGGTCCGGGCAACGCCCTCCACACCAGAGGACGCACTCACCCGAGCCTGCCTAAGATCCGTGATTCAACGAGCCATCCAACGGCGCACTTGCAAAAGCAGCGCTCTACCACTGAGCTATACCCCCACACCGAACCTATACAGCGCACATTCCCTCGCTCCTCTCCTTGGCAGACAAAAGCCTCCAATCGTACGAGCAAGGGTTGGGCTATTCTGGATTTGAACCAGAGACCTCGCCCTTATCAGGGGCGCGCTCTAACCACTGAGCTAATAGCCCAGAAGGAGGCTTTCCTTGCTTTGCTTAGGGCTCTACACGGGTCGAGTCTCGACCCCTGCACCCAACAAGCGCAGATTCTCTCTGATCTCTCACTAAAGCATCTTACCTCTCAACCCACACCTTGTCCAGACCTCGGCTTCCTGCTGTGTGGCTTGCGACTCACAATCTACTATGTTTGACTCTTGTTGGTTGTGAGCACGCTGCATTGCCGCTTTCTTTTACTGTACACATGTACAGCGATGAGATAATAGGGACATTGGCAGTGTTTAGTAAGCCACTCCTACCCTATCACTCCAGAAGCTTTGCGACTGTGAACTTCTTTGATAGTTCCTGGGACAGTCCTGTATTCGACCTTGTCAGGGCCAACAAAGAAGCTATGATACACAAGCGTACCGACAACTTCATCAGCTGACACTATAGAGCTTGCAGCGACAATAACACGTGCTTGTTCTCCGTAAGGTCCATACAGCTTAGTTCTGTCTACGGCCTTGATGAGACAACTGAACTTTCTAAAGAGGTTCATCCTGGCGCACTCGTGAAAAGTCTTATGCACGCGAATGCTCGGATGAATTGGCAGATCTTGTACTGCTTCAAGCTTGGTGAGCCCTAGTCTGTCGATGGTAGGGGTGTTCTCATAAAGGGTATTCTCAAGGCGTAGGCAATCCCAAATCTCGACACCGACGATTGTGGCAGGTGCTTCTGTGGTAAGACCGCTGATCTTAGTAAGCCGACAATAATAGCCAAAGGATCTGGTCATGGGTGTCTCCTGTGTATGTAGCACCATAACTCTACTACGCATGGTGCTTTAGTAAGCAGCAAAGCTTAGCTGGATTAAGCCTTGAACAAGACAATAGGGCGTTCAAGCCCATTGATTAGCAAAACAGCTCTATAAAGCTGAAATAAGAAGACAACATTGTAATCCTGCTGGGCAGTAGGAATGCCGTCAAGCGGTTGAGTGCGGCGCGTAACGCCTGGCCGTTGTGGCCCCTCTGTGTAACTGAGGAGAGCGGGATGAAAGAGCTGGTCTGTAGCATAAAGCACAAACTCAAGCAAAGACCTGGCTTGGTCACGATCAGCGACACGGACCTGGGTTTTGAATGTTTTGTCAGTCTGAACATAAGTAGCACGCAGAGTACCATGTGCATAGTGAAAGCCTTCGCGAGCAGCAAAGCGACTACGAAGCTGAGCGATAACCTGTTCGGTGACTTGCTCAGTACGTACCGGCAACCTAACGGAAACCTGTGTGCGACGCGGACGCACCTGCACGTTTTGCTCAACAAAGTTGACCTGAACAGTGGGATAGTAGCTGGAAGTAGAATCCCAACGATAGTAGCTTTGTCCAACGATCTTAGAGGCGACTAGCTCGGACACGTGTTCTGAAAGTCCCTCGAACTCTTCACGAACAGCATCTCGCACTTTAGAGGGTAGTTCACCAATAGCGTCAAGGATAGAGTCTGTAGATTCTCTGATGAGAGCACGGGTTGCCTCTCCTTCGCTCTCAATTGCGCTAAGCAATCTACTACTGCGCGCTACGTCGGCTAAGATAAAGGTATCCCATTCAGTACGCCATTCGGTGAAAGAAGCTGCAAACCCACCTATTTCAACACCCAGCGCAACAAAGTCATCGTGCAGATTGTCACGAGTGCGCTTACCGTCCTCTTCAATGTTATCAGGCAGGAATTTCTCAAGCCAGCTTCGCAATTGGGCAAGGTCTTGCTCAACCTGCACGGCGGCTTTAGCTCCTGGCACAAGCTTTGCAGTGAGCTCGTCCCATCGGGGTTGATCCTCTCTGATATAAGCATACAGCATTGCGGTGAGGTTTAAGATGACCAAGTAAGCCTCATACGTAAACATGAGGTGAATAAAAGGCCAAGACAAGGTACAAGCACCGAGCTTGGAGGCATGGGACAAGTCTCAACCGGGTGTCATGGCCTAGCGCAGGCACAGCTTGACCACTGCAAATCGAATCGAAATAGGGTCCGAGCGCCCTGGGCAAGCAAAGCCCGCCCAAGAGAAGTGGTGCTACAAGTCATCTGGTCACAAGGTACAACACGATTGCAGTGTAGATGAGAGGGTAGTGCATATTCTTGTCCGTCCTTTTTGTGCTGTTTAGAGAGCGATGGAGTCAACCAGTAAGCAGAGTCTACAGCACAGAACAGCCTACGAGCAATGCTTCCTTGCCGCACTCCGTGAGGACACCACGGAGACGGCCGGGCTCTTGCCAGTATGAGAGGGCCAGAGGGATGGCCCTACACAGCAAGACCACAGTTGCATAGTGTGTATGAGGGAGCTTGGTGCTACGAGCAAGAGCCCATGGAAGGGCTGCCAAACCACCTCCCCGTGCCTTAGCTGTCACACATGCTCTTGACAGCCTGAACGATTTGGCTAGGCTGGATGACGGTCATCTCCTCCAAGATGCCACTATAAGGGGTAGGCACGTCCTGAGAGGACAGGCAAGCTATGGGCGCATCCAGCTCATCGAACAAGTGTTCCATGATTGAAGCTCGTAGCGTTGCACCAATTCCACCGGTACGCATGCACTCCTCCACAATAATTGCCCGGTGAGTCTTGCGAATGGAGGTAGCAATGGTGCCCATGTCTAGCGGCTTGAGAGAGATCAAGTCTATAATCTCTGGGTCGTAGCCTTGATCCACCAAGATCCTGGCTGCTTGGAGCACGTGGTGCCTCATGCGCGAGTAGGTTAGCAGGGTCACGTCGTTTCCTGAACGCACCACCTCTGCTCTTTCTAGGCTTAGAGTGTAGGACGCTTCGGGGAGGTGCTCTTTCAGGTTGTACAGCAGCACGTGTTCGAACAGGATCACTGGATTCTCGCTACGGATGGCAGACTTCAGCAAGCCCTTTGCATTGTAGGGGGTTGAGCATGCTACCATCTGCAATCCTGGCACCGATTGGAAGTAGGACTCTAACCGCTGGGAGTGCTCTGCGCCTAGCTGCCTTCCTACCCCTCCTGGGCCACGAACCACGATTGGAGTGGTAAAGTTACCCCCTGATGTGTAATGCAGCATGCCTGCATTGTTAGCAATCTGGTTGAACGCCAGTAGCAAGAAGCCCATGTTCATGCCCTCGACAATGGGCCTCAATCCGGTCATGGCAGCCCCAATGGCAAGGCCCGTGAAGCTGTTCTCCGCGATGGGTGTATCCAATAGTCGGAGGTCTCCATACCGCTCACACAGGCCCTTCGTCACCTTGTAAGAGCCGCCATAATGGCCCACGTCCTCTCCCATCACACAGACCCTTGGATCTCTCTCCATCTCTTCTAGGATGGCCTCTCGAAGCGCCTCATACAGTAGAACTTGAGCCATGTGATTCTTACACCTCTGGGATCAGAATAGCCAAATCAAGTCGACACAATACAACACAAGTGCTTCCACAAACACAAAGCGGGCCTCTTACTGGACAAGACAGCAAGCCAGGCGTCATTTCTGCACAACACGTCTCACGAGGCACAACGCACCAAATGCTTGGGCTCTTCCGGAGTCACCTTAGGGATGAACCGTACCGCCTATGCCACAAGCCCAAAGCACTGCCCTTGCCTCTCGCGTGGTATGCTTACAACCACAGTATACTTGTGCTTATGAACACACAAGCCACCGGGTTGCTAACTCAATGGTATAGAGTAGTTGGCTTTTAACCAATTAGTTCCGGGTTCGAATCCCGGGCAGCCCAAGAGAGTAGCCTGCTGAGACCACCTCCTTCCGCAACTGTGGGGGATTCGCAGGAGAGGGCACTTGACCAAGAGCAGCAAAGGTGATAGCATAGCCCTTGAGCGGAGACGGGGCTAAGGCCACCCGCCCGCAAAGCATGTTCACGCAGCACATTAACACGCAGCACCGCAGCAGAGCCAGCTAAGCCACGAGCCTAATTGTCTGGTTTAGTTACAGGCGCCGAGATAGCTCAGTCGGTAGAGCAAGGGACTGAAAATCCCTGTGTCACCAGTTCAAGCCTGGTTCTCGGCAACCGTCCCTTTGAAACACACCTCACACCTCTTCCTGCTGCTCTTGGCAAGAATCACGTCATTCTAAAAACGGCAGGCTGCGGATCACGCAAATAAGATCACATAGATGGGTCTAGTATGCGTAGATATAATCCTAACCTGTACTTAGACAGCGGGTGAGAGCCTGCCGATAGCAAGCCTAAAAAAGCTAGTTTTCCACAAAGTCCTTTTTTAGAGATACTGTTTAGATCTACACAAATTGAAATTGACTTGCTGTCTCGCGAAGTATCCGCTTGATTTGAGAAAGGTGCAAAAGGGCCCCCATTGCTGATCGTTGCAAACGGTGGTCTCGGAGCAAAATTTGGACCGTCTAGATACGCGCACACTAAGTGTAAGAACTTAGCTATTTCTTCCCGGCTCAGCCCACAATTGTCCGCATGCTAAACAGCCAATTGATAGCAGAGGCGCTTTCAGATGTTTTGAATAACATAGGGATTGGTGACGAGATCTTGCCCAGCTGGGGCGTCTGGGTTTAGACGATCAATTTTGATAGTTGGTTGTATGTAAACAGTTGGGACCGTCGTACGAGAAATACCATCATAGAGGCACTCAGCACTCTCCTGCGTGGCGTAATTCACCACCGCATTAAATTCAACCTCTATTTCGGGCTCCTCTTCGAGCTCCACACGTTTAATGACCTAAGCGGACTATCCAAACAGAGAGGAACCGTTCTGTGTTCTCCTACGGCAATTCATTGAGCCAGATGCTGTCTAAAATGAGAAGGCCAGATAGTGTGTTTTACAAACACTTACAAAACTACTTTACTAAAATAAACTGCTTGATTTGACAACTGTGATGAAATAAGCTATAATTAGTATTGCAGCAAGTGCCATGTTATGTACGTCAAGAGGTGAAGATGAACAAAAGATACCACAGGCTAAAAGAGTCTTTTTTCTTCAAGATAAGTTTGCAAGAGAACGAAAAACCATTCTGGGAAGAAGAGAAATACGATGAGTCCTACTTTGTCGAGAGATTCTCGCAAGAGAACGAAAAACCATTCTGGGAAGAAGGGAAATACTCAGACCTATGGCTCGAACTTGAGTATTATCTTCTCGATTGCGACTGCTCTCAGACTGTGCAACGCGTACTTAGGCGCTTTTTAACAGAGAAAAGCGTTCCTGTGCTTAGAAGCATAATGGCTGTTTCTATACAAACAAAAGCAATGAACCCGTTCATTACATGTACTTTTGAGTCGTTGGATACCAACCCATTCGTGGATAGACCCACCTGGTTGGACCTATTGGATTTAGTTGGTGTTGAGCCTGACCACGCTCAGCCTGTGGTGGACCACTTGTTTGCCAAAAGGGATCTGTACCCTTTAGGCCAGCTGCTGAGAGCGAAATCAAAAAAACACGAGAGGCTTGTGGTTGAGAGCCTGACATAGTGCTCGCAGACAGGCCATGCAGCAACTCCTTTGTGCGTTCTGCCGGCGCGAGCCGGCAGGGGAGCGAATCTTGGCAAAAGGGCGTGCACAACTTGTCGCTTGGCTCTCTAAACAGCACGCCTCTTCCTGCTGCTATTGCTCAACTCAATCGCACTACAGGGCAAACACTCGCACTTTACGAATTGTTTTGTAAACCCTCTATACAATATACGATTAAACAAATAAAAAAGTGTAAGCTAGGCAGGTTGCTTGCTCACTTTATAAAAATATTGGTTGAGCCAAAGGGGTTTAGAAGCGTCAAGGCAAAAATAGACTGTAATTAGCCTAACCAAAGAGTTTCTGTGCTTGCCAAACATACAAAATCGAACCGCTTAGTTGCCTGTAAGCAGGCCATCTCAGGACCAGAACAATTTCAAACACGTTATAATACAAAAAGTCGTGTATCGAGGCATGTAATAACTTTTAATAATTACAATTATTCCCTCAAACGTGCCAACTTTATAGACTTTCGCTATGTGTAAAAAATGAAAATTAGACAAATGGAGGCTTGTTTCTTCTTGATTTGAAAATTTTCAATGAACGATCTGTGAGGCAATAAAAAAATAAAAAGAGCAGTATTTGGTACGTCAAGACGCTATATGTAACTTTTTAGAGCGCACAAGTCTTTATTCAGGTCATGGGCTTGTCTTTCGTTGTGAATAGAGCGAGCTCCAAGGGTAGCAACAGTAACAAAAGCTTACAATATATATATAATAGTTTAACTATCAGATGCCTAAAGCTTTTGTGAAGTTTTATGAGTTTATGCTTTTTTGTATCCTGTCTTGATAGTCTGTAAGTTTTTTTGGCTACAACTGTAGCTGTAGCAAGCTATAAGTAATTACAAAAATTGCTTCAACAAATCTTTCGTCTAGACTTGATGACTTTTTGCTTTGCTTGAGTTATAAATGACTGGAAACTGACATCGAGACGCTTTGACGAGTTATTAAAGTTTATTATGTCTGCAGCTAAGGCATTGACTTGATTTTTCTTGTTTTGTTTCTGTTCAGTTTATAATGCTTTTTATTTTCATTGGATATCGGATGCGCTCTCCGACCGCACTTACAGCTGAACACTACTCTCTAAAACTAGAGATTAGATTTAAGTGGAAGTAAATAAGCTGCACTTTGTTTCACATTCAAATATAAGCTAGGCATACACTATGCTGCATGCCTTTTTGTTTATGCAAGCCCCACTTCACTTGAACTATGTAGAATGTGATTTCTCACGTGCCGATCTTATTGAATCAGTAGCCACATAGTTGGATCTCTCTTTATCTAAACAGGGGGGGGGCAAGCTATTATTCATTTACATCAGTCTGTTTATGTTATTTGATGGTTTTAGCTAAAGTCTTGCGTTTTTGGAATCTACGATTTGCAAAGTTTATTTGAAAGTACTCGCAACTTGTACGGACAAATCAAATGTCACCCAGAAACGCTGAAAATGAAAATGCTTTTTATGATTGTAATAAAAGACTTGTGGTTGAAAAAATAGCGTAGCTATGCAATTTGTATGTCTCTGCATAGAAAAGTTCTGATCAGATCATGTGATGAAGAGTGGCTCTTCCTTTGAAAAGAGAGCCACTTCCTCAAGCACAACATAGGTTAAAATGTACTAAGACGAGAAGAAAGAGACCGCTTTGCGATCTTCCACAAGACAGAGACTAAGTGCAGTTGCGTCCACATGTGGTTTAGACTAAAGCCTTTGCTTCAGCTTGGTCCTTCGTGCCTCTGGCTTTCGTAGATAGTAAAGCTTTGCTCGCCGAACCTTAGAACGACGAAGCACCTTCAAGCTCGCTATCTTGATAGAGTGAACCAGCAAGACTCTCTCTACACTCACTCCTTGAGATAGACGACGCAGCACAACAGTCGTACCAGCACCACGGTGGTGAGTTGCAATCACAGTCCCCTCAAAGGGTTGCACTCTCGACTTA